TTTGTTAGAACAGCTTCCTTTGAGTCTCTGCACCTATCCTTTTTTTATTCTTGCTTTCTGAATCTTTCTTTTTTGCTTTTGACAAAAGGAGTTGGCTCAGGATTGCCCATTTTTATTAATTCCAGGGTTTCTCTGAATTTGAAAGTTTTCACTTAGTAGGTCTCCATACTAAGGCTCAAGCCAATTAAGTCCGTAGCGTCTACCGATTTCGCCATATCCCCCTTTTTTGTAAGATTAGGATCTCCAGTCCTTCCCTTTTATTCTTTCATTTCTGACAGAACCGTCGAATTCATTAGGTTTAATATGGATTACTATACCGAAAAATGCTTTCTCCATTTTGATTTTTTTTTCTATCTTCTTTCATCTCTATCGGAAGTCTCTATTTCACTTTGATTTTGTCTAATCAGACATGATTCTATCCTTTCTGTAGCTACAATTCAATATCGAGGGATATATACCACCTATATCCTCCGACCCGTTCATTCTTCAATGCAATTTTGAATACTCAAAGGGTCGATTCTTTTTTGTCATCATAGTCTACGACTACACACAGAAGAATATCTTATTACGTTAATATAATCCCGAGTTCTTCTTTATCGATTCTCATTTTTTTATTCTTGTTTATTTTAGGTTTTCTTAAGGCAGACTCTTATAACTCTATATAACTCTAATAGTTATCCATTTCTTAGAATGAATTATAGATATAATGAAAATTGTCATAATGAATTTTTGTTTTAATTTCTATTTGAAATGGATTTGAAAATTCCCAGCTCTACGAAAAATAGAAAAAAATTGCATATGATTTCTAAATCTAATTAAAATACGATCTAATCGTTCTAGACGAAAAATGGAATCTATATAGAAGGAAAAAACTAAAGTCAATATTTCTATTTATTTGAATTTGATTTATATCATAAAACAATAAAAATGAATAAGCTTACACTAAAATGTAGTTTATTGAATGGCAGTGCATGTATAATTTCTGGGAGCCCGCTTAGCTCAGAGGTTAGAGCATCGCATTTGTAATGCGATGGTCATCGGTTCGAGTCCGATAGCCGGCTTTTTCTATTTTTAGTTAGATTTGTCCTTTATATATCTATTTTTATTTGAAATCGAAGAACAAAGAAAAGAATAAGGTTAAGGGTGCCTTTCCCTTCTTCAAAATGATCGATTATGTTGTAGAAACTTCCACCTAGGAATAAAAAGAAAAGGGTTCAATCTCGGCAGACCAAATTAGGTCTTTCTTTCCTTTTTTTTTTACTTACATGTTTTAATACAAAATATAGAATTATATATATATTTTGTATATGATGTATATACAACCCATTTCATTATTCATTGGAAGACAACACTTCAGTGGATTTCGTTTCATTTATCATTTAGTTCAGTTTTAATTTCGGTTTTTTTGTAAAATCGAATATATATATATAAATAGAAATAAATAAAATAAAAAAAGAAAGGAGTCTTTATGTCGCGTTACCGAGGGCCTCGTTTCAAAAAAATACGCCGTCTAGGGGCTTTACCCGGACTAACTAATAAAAGGCCTAGAGCCGGAAGTGATCTTAGAAACCAATCACGTTCCGGGAAAAGATCTCAATATCGTATTCGTCTGGAAGAAAAACAAAAATTACGTTTTCATTATGGTATTACAGAACGACAATTACTTAAATACGTTCGTATCGCCAGAAAAGCTAAAGGGTCAACAGGTCAGGTTTTACTACAATTACTTGAAATGCGTTTGGATAACATCCTTTTTCGATTCGGCATGGCTCCGACTATTCCTGGAGCCCGCCAATTAGTTAACCATAGACATATTTTAGTTAACGGCCATATAGTCGATATACCAAGTTATCGTTGCAAACCCAAGGATACTATTATGGCGAGGGATGAACAAAAATCCAGAGCTCTAATTCAAAATTCTCTTGATTTATCCCCCCGTGAGGAATTACCTAAACATTTGACCCTTAACCCATTTCCATATAAAGGATTAATCAATCAAATAATAGATAGCAAGTGGGTCGGTTTGAAAATCAATGAATTGCTAGTGGTAGAATATTATTCTCGTCAGACGTAACCCTAACTAAAATACAAAAGAAAGGGGTTCGTACAATTTGGCCCCTTTCCTTTTCCAAAGGAAAATGACTTAAGGTTAAAAGTCGGGGGTTTGCCCCAGATTTTCCCTCGCTCATATATTCTATCCCATCCCAGTTTTTCCTATTCACTAGATTGACAGAAAAATTTTCACTCTTTGTCTATTCTTTTATTTCCAGTATTTTAGGTATCGCAGCAAGTCGAAATAGGAAAAATTGATATAAAAATAAAAGAAGGATCAAACTCTTATGTTCTAAATAAAGATAAAGTATTTCTTGTTGTTTGATTTGGTAAAGTTCGAAATGTTGGCGAATTCAATCAGGTGAAAATAAAATACGGAAAGAGAGGGATTCGAACCCTCGGTAAACAAAAGCCTACATAGCAGTTCCAATGCTACGCCTTGAACCGCTCGGCCATCTCTCCTACACAATGATTATGACTGATAAACCGAAGAAATAGCGAGTCCTTCCTATGTTCATATTTCTATTACTATTCGATTTTTGTTTGGATAGGTACGACTAGGATTAACGCACCAATACTATTACTATACTATTTTACTATAAACAAACTAATAATAGAATGGAACGAGTAGTAATGGAATAGAAGATTTTTTCGAAAAAATCTTTCTTCGTAGGAGTTGATTAAATTAAAAAAAAACAAGTTTTTCCTTGTTATATTATATATTATATTTATTGATTCATAGTTGCGAAGATGATGTTCCTATCCTTTATTCTATAATCCGATATTTCCATATAGATAATTATAATATACGGGATTCGATCAATTAATTAAAACGAATCGGCTCAACGGATTGATGGGTTTATGGTTTTTAGATTCTAGATGATTAATGGATCCTCTTTGATCATGGTTCGATTTTTATTTCCACTACAATTCCATAAAATTCTCAAAAAAAAATTCGAAAATTTTCGTCGAATTTTAACGTGCTCACCAACCAATCTCTTAAATTTCCCAGCGATTCTATTTCCATCATAGAATGATTATTCGATTCTTTTTCCTTTCGTCTTTCGATCAAAACTTTTTTTGATCTGATCGAAAAATTCTTTGATTCTTCTGCTTCGATGAAATCGGAATAGCTACCATACTACACTACTCGATTTTATTTGTATGAATTCAAATGGGATTCAACTCTTTCTTTTTGATTCTTGAAAAAGGAGTTGGGGACATTTGGAACAATTCGAATAAATAAAATAGAAGTATATGTAGTAGTCACAAATTGGTATCTTTATTAAAATTTTTTTGTTTGGAAAGGAATCCGTTTTTATGTTATTTTGTACTGTACAAATTCTTTATTTGTGGAATCGTTTTCCCGATAAGGGGTAATGAGAAGAATTTTAGAATGGATTGATACCTATGCCTAGATCGCGGATAAATGGAAATTTTATTGATAAGACCTTTTCAATTGTGGCCAATATCTTATTACGACTAATTCCGACAACTTCAGGAGAAAAAGAGGCATTTACTTATTACAGAGATGGTGTGATTTGATTTTCTTTATTATTTTGTTTCTTTTTACTGCTCCTAGTCTTAGGAGAAAAGCACACGCTTCGGGATAGTAAAGAACAAATATTTTTATTCCAGATTATAGAAACAAACCTACGCTTGTTGAAGGTGAAGTTTAGAAATAGAACGATTCCTTCTGTCGTGTATCCCCGATTGATGCAACCTCAAATACTATGCTTCATTTATAGATTTTTGTATTGAACGAAAGGTTACACCTTTGTGTTTTGTATTACAGGTCAATCTTACTTCCTAGTAATATAGTACCAATAGGCGGCATAGGGGAAGAAGCACTACACCTAGCAATCGACAACACAAAAGCTTTGTTAAAAATTACTTACCTACTCCCTTTCTTATCTGGGTTAGGACTAAGAAGAATGGTTGGGCCAACAAACATCCATCTCGTTCGTACTTTGGATACCCGTAGAACCATCGAAGACTGTTGAAGTGACTATTTCCTGGAAATTAGGAGGCGTTGAGAACAAAGAAATTGTTGAAGTTATCCTTTCGATTTAGTATCAAGACACTTGATTCTAGTAAAAGCTCTTGCGCAAGAAGGTTGGCTAGAGATTTTTTGTAAAAACACTAGCCCCGATCAGTTCATACATAATGAGAATGTTTTAATCCCTTTTGATTTTTCCATGTATTTTGAATTCTCATTATGTATATTATATTTTAAGGGAGGAGCCGTATGAGGTGAAAATTTCACGTACGGTTCTGGAACGGCGATTCTTTGAATCGAATAACGACCGTAACGGATGTCAGCTCAATCCGAAGGAAATTATGCGGAAGCTTTACAGAATTATTATGAAGCTATGCGACTAGAAATCGATCCTTACGATCGAAGTTATATACTCTATAATATAGGCCTTATTCACACAAGTAATGGAGAACATACGAAAGCTTTAGAATATTATTTTAGGGCACTAGAACGAAACCCATTCTTACCACAAGCTTTTAATAATATGGCAGTGATCTGTCATTACGTGCGGCTATCTCCCCTATAGAAAGAAAAAAGAAGACAAAATTTTTTAGTAAATACTAAAAAAAGGTTCGCTACAAACGCATCGTCCAAAACGACGATTTCTTTGAGCTGTAGCAAAGAAATAAACTTCATACTAATAGAAGTCAAAATGTGCCTAGATACTTTTTTCTATATCTATGGATAAAAAAAAGATCTAATTGATAGAAAAGAAGCACCGTAAAGATCAATTAATGAGGTTTTGGTCCAATACATTAAGAAAAGAACTGCTTACTTATGCCTATATAGATAAAAATATAAGATAGAAAAAGGTAGGAATTAACTTATGTAATAGAGTCGATCCACTAAGACTAAGGTATTGAGCGGCGGTGTAGGATCAAATCCCAAAGATAGTAAGTCTTTTCTTTCT